CTCAAATCCATATTGATAGTTACATTTTAAGTGGTAGTGATAATTCTGGTAACAGCTACATTTTTAGTTATATTTGTGATGAAAGTTTCAATCGTAGTGAAAACAAGAATTCTTCGATAAGAACTACCCCGAATGGTAGTGATTTAACTAAAAGTTCTAATGATCTTGAGGTAACTCAAAAATACAGGCATTTATGGGTTCAATGCGAAAATTGTTATGGATTAAATTATAAGAAATTTTTTAAGTCAAAAATGCATATTTGTGAACAATGTGGATATCATTTGAAAATGAGTAGTTCGGATAGAATCGAACTTTCGGTTGATCCCGGTACTTGGGATCCTCTGGATGAAGACATGGTCTCTCTAGATCCCATTGAATTTCATTCGGAAGAGGAACCATATAAAGAGCGTATTGATTCTTATCAAAGAAAGACAGGATTAACTGAGGCTGTTCAAACAGGCACAGGTCAACTAAATGGTATTCCTATAGCAATTGGGGTTATGGATTTTCAATTTATGGGGGGTAGTATGGGATCTGTAGTAGGCGAGAAAATCACCCGTTTGCTCGAGTATGCTACGAATAAATTTCTACCTCTTATTCTAGTATGTGCTTCTGGAGGAGCACGCATGCAAGAAGGAAGTTTGAGCTTGATGCAAATGGCTAAAATATCTTCTGCTTTATATGATTATCAATCAAATAAAAAGTTATTCTATGTATCAATCCTTACATCCCCTACTACTGGTGGGGTTACAGCTAGTTTTGGTATGTTGGGGGATATCATTATTGCCGAACCCAATGCCTACATTGCATTTGCGGGTAAACGAGTAATTGAACAAACATTGAATAAGACAGTACCTGAAGGTTCACAAGCGGCTGAATATTTATTCCATAAGGGCTTATTCGATTCAATCGTACCACGTAATCTTTTAAAGGGCGTTCTCAATGAGTTATTTCAGCTCCACACTTTCTTTCCTTTTGAATCAAAATTCAATCAAGTAGAGCTCTAAATTCAATTATTTTTTTGTGGCGAACAAGTAGTTGAATCAAAGTAAAAATGAGAAGGATTGGGTTTTCTAAAGTTGCAGAAAATTCGTTATGTTGTTTTCGAGATCTTTTTTACCCATATTACTTATACTAATTAGTAATTAGAAAACTTCTATCAACAAAGGGTTAATTCTTATTTTTGTGACATTATATTAGATATTAGGCAAGGCAAATAAAACTAATTTAACCTTAATGTTCCGTATGTATTATGTATATATAATATAATTCAAATAGATAGATAGAGTCTTGCCTCTTTCTATATCTCCCAAGAATTTTCATTATTACTAATAATCTCTGTTGGATCGTATTCTAACGGGAATTTGTAAGAAACTCTTTATTAAATTTTAAGAAATTAAAATTAGAAGACAAGAATAAAATAATCAAAAAAGCATACGAAATAAATGGATTATCATACATATATTCCATTCTATATTCCTTGCACTTATTATATAGACTCACTTATAGTATAATTATATACGAATTATAATTAATAACTCATTTTAAAATATATAATATAAGAATAACAGGTACAAATATTAAATCGAGGTACCCATTCTATGACAACTCTCAACTTACCCTCTATTTTCGTGCCTCTAGTGGGCCTAGTATTTCCGGCAATTGCAATGGTTTCTTTATTTCTTCATGTTCAAAGAAACAAGATTTTTTAAATCCGGCTTTTTTCAAGACTTAGACATGTATCATAACATGATATCCACTTTGTAGAATATCATATAAGATGTGGCTTCTTCCGAACATAAATTAAATGAAAGAGCTCGTATGCATGCGGAAACATGATATATGGTTAAAATTATTATAGCTATTTCAAAATAGCTCAGGATCGGTGGATGTCTTAAATGAAAAGTAAATGTATCTAAATGGATGTAGATATCTATAGGGGATCATATGAAGGGGATGCTAGTATTTTAGATCTAGCCCATTTGATGAATTACGTCTAAAGATTCACATTGGAATAGTGCTAGTTGATGAGAGTTACTTCGGAAACAAAAAAAGAGTAAAGTCCAATTTAGTTTGGTTATTCTCTCAATTCCACTAAAATGCAATTGGATCTAGTATGAGTTGGCGATCAGAACAAATATGGATAGAACTTATAACGGGATCTCGAAAAACAAGTAATTTTTGCTGGGCCTTTATCCTTTTTTTAGGTTCATTGGGATTCTTATTGGTTGGAACTTCCAGTTATCTTGGTAGAAATTTGATATCTTTATTTCCGTCTCAGCAAATACTTTTTTTTCCACAAGGGATCGTGATGTCTTTCTATGGCATCGCGGGTCTCTTTATTAGCGCCTATTTATGGTGCACAATTTCGTGGAATGTAGGTAGTGGTTATGATCGATTCGATAGAAAAGAAGGAATTGTGTGTATTTTTCGTTGGGGATTCCCTGGAAAAAATCGTCGCATCTTTCTTCGATTCCTTATGAAAGATATTCAGTCCATC